GATAAAAAGAGTTTGATCCTGGCTCCGAATGAATGCTTTTGGTTGATTTTACACATGCAAGTTATTAAAAAATTAATAGCGTACGGGTGAGTAATATATAAAAATAATTTTTTTAATTAAAAAAGTAGTTTATATGAGATTAAGTAATAATTTTTGGTAAAGTTAAAATTTAGCTTATAATCTCTAGTTGTTCTTTGAGGAAGATCAGCCACATTGGAATTGAAAAATGGTCCAAACTAAATTTAGGCAGCAGTGAAGAATATTGGACAATGAGTGCAAAAACTTGATCCAGTTAAACCAATTATGTGAAGAAGATTTTTTATTGTAAAACATTAAATTTTTTATTAAAAAATAATGCTTTTTAATATTTTAGTCCTGGCTAATTTCGTGCCAGCAGCCGCGGTAAAACGAGAAGGGCAAGTGTTATTCAAATTTATTGGGCGTAAAGAATTATTAGGTGGTAAATTAATGTTAAATTTTTTTAATTAAAGATTAAAAGTTTATTTTTATAAATAATTACTAAATAAATTTACTTGAGTTTAAAAAAAAGATTTTAGAATTTTAAGTGTAACAGTAAAATGTTTTGATATTTAAAAGAATTTCAATGGTGAATGCAAAAATCTGTTTTAAGACTAACACTTTTTAATTAAAGTATAGGTAGCAAAAGGGATTAGATACCCCTGTAGTCTATACCCTGAACTATGAATGTTAAAGTTATTTTTTAGTATTTGAAAAAAATAATTTTTAAGTTAACGTAAAACATTTCGCCTGGGAACTACGATCGCAAGTTTAAAACTCAAAGGAATTGACGGGAATTCAAACAAGCAGTGGAGCATGTGGTTTAAATCGATAATACGCGTGAAACCTTACCAATTTTTGTTATCAGGTGTTGCATGGCTGTCGTCAGTCCGTGCTTTGAAGTGTTTGGTTTATTCCAACAAACGGACGTAACTTTTTTGTGTCAATAAATTTTTACACAGATTTATTTAAGGATATCTTTTAAAAATAAAAATAATGACAAGTCTTCATGACCCTTATAAATTGGGCTACTTTCATGTGCTACAATATTTTTTACAGAAGTTAAAAAAAACAAAATTTTTTAATTTAAAAAAAAATAGTGCGGATTGTTTTCTGAAATTTGAAAATATAAAGTTGGAATTGCTAGTAATCGTTGATAAGAATGTTACGGTGAATTTGTTCTTGAATTTTGTACACACCGCCCGTCACACTATGGAAATCAAATTTACTTGAAAAACAAAAATTTTAGAGTAAAAAGAAGACTAAAGTGAAGTCGTAACAAGGTAGCCGTAGGGGAACCTGTGGCTGGAATATAAAAAATAAATGACTTTCTACTATTTCAAAAATTTAAACTTACCCTAACCCCATGTTTTTAAATAGCTTTAGTGTTTTTTTAGTACTTTTTTTTATTAGTTTATTAGGAATGTTTTTTAATCAAAAAAATATCCTTATTATGCTTATGGCATTGGAAATGCTTTTTTTAGCAATAAGTTTTAATTTAATTTCTACATCTTTTTATTTAGATGATATAACTGGTCAAATATTTTCATTATTAATTTTAACTGTTGCAGCCGCTGAATCGTCAATTGGACTTGCAATTTTAGTGGTTTATTACCGTGTTCGTTATAATATTACTGTTGAATTTATGAATTTAATGAAGGGTTAAGATTTTTTGGTTAAGAAAATTAATTAATTTTTTTAAAAAAGGCATTTAAAGTAAAAATTGGTAAAGTTATATAAAAAGGACGAGACGTTTCGAAAATTATGGTGAGGTTTAGACTTGTGATTCATAAATTTCCTAGTTAAAAAACAAAATTTTTTAATTTATTGTGAATTGAAACATCTTAGTAACAATTGAAATAAATCAACCGAGAAATTATTAGTAACGGTGAGTGAACATAAATATTTTAAGCAAAAAAACATTTATAAAACTTTTTAAATAATTTTTTTAATTTACAAAAAAAGGTTTTAGTCCTGTAAAAAAATAATTTTTATTCATGTTAAAGAATCAGTAAGGTGAAATAATTTTTTCACAAGAAAAAAGGAGTACCACCTTCTAAGCTTAAAAATATAATTTAATCGATAGAGAATGAGTAGTGTAAATAAAAATTTGAAAAAATTTGAAAAAATTTGAAAAAATTTGAATGTCTAATTATTTACTTGAAGTAAAAATATACAACAAGATGCTTTTTGCAGAACGAGTCAGTAAGTTAAAAGTTATAGCAAAGATTTTAAATAAAGTTTTTTGAAAAAGTTATAATTATTAGACCTGAAACCAAGTGATCTAATTATGAATAAGTTGCTTTTAATATAATAATTAATTAAAGACTGAACTTTTACATGTGGCAAAATGTAAAGATAATTTGTAATTTGGAGTGAAAGGCTAATCAAACTTGGTTATAGCCGGTTTTTCACGAAATGTATTTTAGTACAGCATTATTTTATAAATTGTTAATGTAAAGTAAAAAATTTTTTAAAGAATAAATTTTTAACTTAAAAATTAATAATTTCTTAGAAGAAATAAATAATAGTCAGTCATAAAGCAAGAAGGTTTTATGACAAAAGGAAAACAATCCAAATCGCCTGTTAAGGTATTAAATTATACATAATAAAAAGGTTTTAATAAATTTAAATATTTATAATAGGCTTAGAAGCAGTCTTTTATTTGAGAAAGCGTTTTAGCTCATTATTTTTTTTATAAAACTAAAAATTTTAGATATAAAAGTATAAACCGATACAGTGAATATATATATATATGGTAGTGAAACGTTTTGTTAAATTATTTAAAAGAGTAATCACATGCTAAATAAATACAAAAATGCGAATGCTGACATGAGTAACGAAAATTATGTTAAAATCATAATCATAAAAAAAATAGGTTTTCAATGTACTTTAAAATTCATTGAGTGAGTCGGTTCTTAAAAACTTTTTACTAAATAGTTTATTTGATAGATAAAAAAATTAAATTAATTTTTTACTGCTTGTATTGTTTAATTAAAACAAAAAAAGAAGATTGTGAAATTTTTATAAATAAATAAATAAATTAAAAATGAACAAAATTTTCAAGAAAAAAGCAAGTAAAATAAACCGTACTAAATCCGACACAGGTTTTTTTATATGAGTGAAAAAATTATATTAAAGGAACTTGGCAAATTAATCTCGTATGTTAGCTAAAAGAGATGTCTACAGAAATTTTAGAATGTAGATAACATAAACCCAAAAGCAACGACTGGTTAACAAAACCACAGGACTCTGCTAATTGTAAAAAGATGTATAGAGTTTGAAGCCTGCCCAGTGCTTAAAAATGAAATATAAAGATTAATAAACTTAATAATAAGTTTGAGTAAACGGCGGTTCTAACTATAAGAATCCTCAGGTAGCGAAATTCCTTGGCGGGTAAATTCCGTCCTGCATGAATGGCTTAACGATTGCTTTACTGTCTCTAATATAAATTCAGTGAAATTACAATATTCATGAAAATGTGAATTTTTTACAATAAGACGGAAAGACCCTAGATCCTTTACTTTTATTTTATATTGTGAATAAATTATTTTGTCTAAGTAGTAAAAATGGGAGTAAAAAGCATCTTTGAAATACCATTTTAGAATATTTATAGCTAATTTAAGTTCTTTAAAGAAAGTGTAAAAAAGAAAGTTTACTTGGGATGAGTACCTCCTAAAAAGTAACGGAGGTGTGCAAAGGTAAAAATATCATACAATAAATTATTTTTTGCTTGATAATAAAATTAATAAATTAAATTAGGACGAAAGTCAGTTATAGTGACCCAAATTTAAGAGTGGAATTAAATTTGTTCAACAAATAAAAGGAACTCTAGGGATAACAGATTCATCATGATTAAAAGTTCATATTAAAATCATGGTTTGATACCTCGATGTCGACTCATCTTATCCTGAAATTGAAATTAATTTCAAGGGTCTAGTTGTTCGCTAGTTAAAAAGGTACGTGAGTTGGGTTCAGAACGTCGTGAGACAGTTCGGTCCCTATCTATTGTAAATTAGAAGAATTAAAAGAATTATTTTTAGTACGAGAGGACCAAAATATATTAACCACTGGTAAATTGATTAAAATTTAAATTGTTTTATGTCAAGTAGCTACGTTAGTTTAATTTAAATACTGAAAGAATCAATTGTATAAAAAAAACTTTGTAATTCTTCTGAACATTCTTTTAGAAAAAAAGATAGATCGATCTAATTTCAATTTTTAGTAATAAAACAATTATAGATACGAATTAGTCAAAAAAATTTAATTAACTTCTTAACCAAAAAAAAAATGGCAAAAAAAATTAATTCATCTAATAAATGTTTAGCTCTGACAACATTATGAGTTAATCAGTTTCAATTGTATAATAAATTTTCATTTTTTTCGAAAAATGAATTTTTCTTGCTTTTTATAATTAAATTTTTGATAATCCAACTAAATTTTACAAAAAATTTAATTACAAAAACTCAAAGTTTAATTTTTTCAACTCAATTGCTTTTAATTTTTTCGTTGGTTTCCATGAATAATGATTTTTTTTTAAAACTTTATCAACTTTTCATTGGAATTTGAAATCGAAACTTTAGTTCACGTTTATCTTTTTTTCTTCTTTTTTATGTGGAAAAAAATCACTATTTGTCAGCTCAATTTTTAAAAAGTTATATTTTATATTTAATTACTGATAATGTTAATTCACCAAAAAAGATTTTTAATTTACTAGTTTTGTTATTAACTAAAACTAAAAACCAATCAATTATCTCCATTTCCAAATCAGGTTTTAGAAAAATTACTTTTATTGGATTTAAAATCCAATTAAAAGGACGTTATGAATCAACAAAAAATGAAATGTCAAATTATTTATTTATTAAAGATGGAAAAAATAATTCAACAAATTTAAATATTACAATCGATTTTATTAATCATCTTTTTTATACAAAATTAGGTATTAGTAATTTAAAAATTTGACTTTTTTATTCAACAAAATTCTAAAATATTTAAATTTTTCATGAAAAAAAAAATAAATTCTTTCAAAAAATATCATTTTAAATTTAAACGATTATTAAGTTTTCAAAAACATATTTTAAAGTTTGGAGTGTTGGGGTTTAAAATTCAACGAACATGTTGTATTACAGACGTACAAGAAGGTTTGTTAAAATTATTTATTTTAAAAAATTTAAAAATAATTTCATCAATTAAAACTAAAATTTTTTTTACTTCAAAATGTTTCTATTCAGCTACCAAACTTCCATTGGAATCGCGTATGGGAAAAGGAAAAGGAGAAATTTGTCATTTTTTCGGATATTATAAAAAAGGTTTCATTTTATTCGAATTAAAAGCTTTTTCTTTAGTAAATGCATTAAGACTTCAAAAGGTATTAAATTTAAAAAAAATTATTAAGGCAAAAATTATTTTTTAATTTTTTGATTCAGGGAGAGAAACTCAATAGGTTTGAGTGTTAGTCTGTCGCATTAAAAGGTGCGGGTTCAAGTCCCGTCTCTCTCGTATATTAAATTTTTTCAATAAATAAAACAAAATATTTTGATGTTAATTAATTCACAAACTATTTCACGTTGGATTTTTTCAACAAATCACAAAGATATTGGAACTTTATATTTAATTTTTGGTGCTTTTGCTGGAGTTTTAGGAGGTTGTATGTCTATGTTAATTAGAATGGAACTTTCTCAACCTGGAAATAGTGTCTTGTTAGGAAATCATCAAGTTTATAATGTATTAATTACCGCACATGCATTTTTAATGATTTTTTTTATGGTTATGCCTGTTATGATTGGAGGTTTTGGAAATTGATTTGTTCCTATCATGATAGGAAGTCCAGATATGGCATTTCCTCGTTTAAATAATATTTCATTTTGATTATTACCACCATCGTTATCTTTATTGTTACTTTCATCTATAGTTGAAGTTGGTACAGGTACTGGATGGACTGTCTATCCTCCCTTAAGTTCTATTCAAAGTCACTCAGGAGCATCAGTAGATTTAGCAATTTTTAGTTTACATTTGTCAGGAGCATCATCTATTTTAGGAGCAATTAATTTTATTTCGACTATTATGAATATGCGAAATCCTGGGCAAACATTTTATCGCATCCCGTTATTTGTTTGATCTATTTTCGTTACCGCATTTTTATTGCTGTTAGCTGTCCCAGTACTAGCAGGAGCAATTACAATGTTATTAACTGATAGAAATTTTAATACTTCTTTTTTTGATCCTTCTGGAGGAGGAGATCCAATTTTGTATCAGCATTTATTCTGATTTTTTGGTCATCCTGAAGTTTATATTCTTATTCTCCCTGGATTTGGGATGGTGAGTCATATTGTTTCAACTTTTTCTAATAAACCTGTTTTTGGATATATTGGAATGGTTTATGCCATGGTTTCTATTGGTATTTTAGGTTTTATTGTTTGAGCTCATCATATGTATACAGTGGGATTAGATGTGGATACTCGAGCTTATTTTACTGCTGCAACAATGATTATTGCAGTACCAACTGGAATTAAAATTTTTAGTTGAATTGCTACCATGTGGGAAGGTTCAATCACTTTTAAAACCCCGATGTTATTTGCAATTGGTTTTATTTTTTTATTTACAATTGGTGGTTTAACTGGTATTGTTTTAGCAAATTCAGGACTTGATATTAGCTTGCATGATACATATTATGTTGTGGCTCATTTTCATTATGTACTTTCTATGGGTGCAGTTTTTGCAATTTTTGGGGGAATTTATTATTGATTTGGTAAAATAACGGGAGTTCAATATTCCGAAATATTAGGAAAAATTCATTTTTGATCAACTTTTGTTGGAGTAAATTTAACTTTTATGCCCATGCATTTTTTAGGTTTAGCTGGAATGCCTAGACGAATTCCTGATTATCCTGATGCGTACTTTTCTTGAAACATTATTGCTTCTTATGGATCTTATATTGCTTTATTAAGTACACTTTTTTTTTTTTATTTAGTTTTTGAAGCAATTTCTTCAAAAAATGTTTGTTTTAATGAACCATGAAATGTAGCTGAAACAAAAGGATCGTCAAGCTTAGAATGAGTAGTTTCCTCACCTCCAGCTTACCATACTTTTGAAGAAACTCCTTTAATTGTCGAAACAGTTCAAAAATAATAAATTAATAAATAATTTTTTCATGAAATTTTTTATCCTAATACTTTTTAGTTTGTTAGAAATAAGTTTGTGTGATAGTCCTGAATCGTGGCAATTAGGTTTTCAAGATCCTGCCACGCCCATTATGGAAGGAATCATTAATTTACATCATGATTTAATGTTTTTTATTTGTGTAATTTCAATTTTTGTTACTTGAATGTTGATTCGCACTTTATGATTATTTGAAAATTCACAAAACAAAGTTTCTTCAAATTTAACTCACGGAATTTTCATTGAAATTGTTTGAACAACAACTCCTGCTTTAATTTTAATAATTATTGCAATTCCGTCTTTTTCGTTACTTTATGCAATGGACGAAATTGTTTCTCCTACAATTACAATAAAAGCATTAGGTCATCAATGATATTGAACTTACGAGTATTCTGATTATATTAATGAACATTATGAACCAATTAATTTTGAAAGTTATATGGTTCCAGAAGAAGATTTAATTAAAGGTCAATTGAGACTTTTAGAAGTAGATAATCGTATGGTTGTACCAATCCAAACACATATTCGCATTATTGTGTCTGCGGCAGATGTTTTACATAGTTGAGCAATCCCTTCATTAGGAATAAAATGTGATGCAATTCCGGGACGTTTAAATCAAGCATCGCTATTTATCAAACGAGAAGGTTTATATTATGGTCAATGTAGTGAGATTTGTGGAGTAAATCATGGTTTTATGCCTATTGTGATAGAAGCAACTAATTTAAAAAGTTATATTGCATGATTAGCTAACAAATTTGAGATTTAAAGAAATGAAAATTCCAATTTTGTTAAAAATTATTTTATTTGTTTTAATTATTTGTTTTTTATTAACTCAATCGTCTTTCAGTTTTTTTATTCGTTTAAAACAATTAATAATCTTAACAATAAAGAGATCTTTCAATAAAAAATCTTAAAATTAAAAATTTTTATGCTTTTGTTTACAAAAAAATCTTACCAAAAACATCCTTTTCATCTTGTTGATCCTAGCCCTTGACCTTTTTTTGCAGCATTAGCTGCCTTTTCATGTACCATTAGTGCCATTTTATATTTTCATTTTTTTAATAATGGAAAGTTTTTCTTATTTTTAAGTTTTATTTTTCTTTTTTTAATCATGTTTGTGTGGTGACGCGATGTTTCTCGCGAAGCAAATTTTGAGGGGCATCATACAGGTCTTGTCCAACAAGGTTTACGTTATGGAATTTTATTATTCATTATTTCTGAAATATTTTTCTTTGTTGCTTTTTTTTGAGCTTTTTTTCATCATAGTATTTCTCCATCAATTGAGCTTGGTTCTATCTGACCTCCTAAAGGTATTTATGTTTTAAATCCTTGAGAAATTCCTTTTTTAAATACCATGGTTTTATTATTATCAGGTTGTACCGTAACATGATGTCATCATGCATTAACATCTAATTTAAAATTTCAAGTTTTTTTAAGTTTGGTTTTAACAATTATTTTAGCAATTTTATTTACATTTTTACAAGGATTTGAATATAAAATGGCAGATTTTCGTTTATCGGATGGGATTTATGGTTGTACTTTCTATTTAGCTACAGGATTTCATGGATTTCATGTGTTAATCGGAACTATCTCATTAATTATTTGTTTATTAAGATTTTTTAATTTTCAATTAACTCAACAGCATCACTTTGGTTTTGAATCTTCTGCTTGGTATTGGCATTTTGTTGATGTAGTTTGGCTTTTTTTATTTGTTTCAATTTATTGATGAGGAGGAACTTAAAAATTTTTACAAAATTTTACTATGAAATTTTCATTTACTTTTATTATTTTATTTGTTTTTATAATTACGAATAAACTTTTTTTATTTAACGAAGAATTTTTGATTTTATTAAGTTTTATAAGCTTTTGTTTCGTTATTTATGAACAATTAGGTAAAATATTTAATTCACGTTTCGAATCAAAAATAGTATCTTTCAAAAATTCATTTTTATTATCAATTGATTCAATTTCTGAAAAATTAAATGTTAAAAAAAAATTAAATGTTACGATAATTGAATCTAACAAAAGTTTTAATTTATTAAAAAATTATTATTTAAATTTTTCAACTAAATTTTTAAATGAATTTATTATTTATTTAAATAATAAAGAAAAAATTAATTTTTCAAACAAATTAATTTGTTTACACCGATTAGAAACAGAATATTTTAAATTAATCGTATTATTATTATTTAAGAAAATAAAAATAATTAATTTATTAACAAATTTTTTTGGAAATAATTTACAACTTAAACGTTTTCAAACTCTTAATTTAATAAATAAATTAATTATAATTAAAAAAATTTAACTTTTGCGAATATAGATTAATTAGGTAAATCTTTAGTTTTCCACACTAATATTAGGAGTTCAATTCTCCTTATTCGCTTATAAATTTTTAAAGAATAAATTTTTTTAACGTATCGCCAAATTGGCAAGGCATTAACTTTTGATGTTATCATTTAAAGGTTCGAATCCTTTTACGTTAAATTCTATACTCGCTTGGTGAAAAATAGGTAAACACGATGGATTTAAAATTCATTCTTGCTAAAAAAAGTTATTGGTTCGAGTCCGATAGCGAGTATTTTTTATTTTTAATGCTTAAAAAATTTTATTTACTATAAATATGCGAATTATAAAATTTCCAATTTTTAATTTAATTAATAATCATGCGATTGCCTACCCTACTCCAATTAATTTACACTATGCTTGAAACTTTGGATTTCTTTCGTTAATATGTTTACTTATTCAATTAATCACTGGAATTTTTTTAGCAATGCATTATACTCCTCATATTAATTTTGCATTTTATAGTGTTGAACACATAATGCGTGATGTTAACTTTGGATGATTAATTCGTTATATGCATGCAAATGGCGCTTCTATGTTTTTTATTGTTGTATATTTTCATATTTTTCGTGGTTTGTATTTTGGTTCATACACAAAACCAAAACAATGAGTCTGAGTAATAGGAATTTTTATTTTATTAGTTATGATAATCACTGCTTTTATTGGATATGTTTTACCCTGAGGACAAATGAGTTTATGAGGTGCTACTGTTATTACAAATCTAGTTTCTGCAGTTCCAAAAATTGGTAATTACATAGTTTTTTGATTATGAGGTGGTTTTTCTGTTGATAACGCAACATTAAATAGATTTTTTAGTTTACATTATTTACTACCCTTTATAATTGTTGCGTTATCAACAATTCACATAGCCTTATTGCATCAAGAAGGTTCCGGTAATCCCTTAGGAATTGAGTCTACTTCAGATAAAATTAATTTGTTTCCTTATTTTGTAATTAAAGATTTATTTGGTTTAGCTTTATTTTTCTTATTTTTCTTATTTTTCTTATTTTTCTTTCCAAATATATTAGGGCATTCTGATAACTATATTGAAGCAAATCCAATGGTTACTCCGACACATATTGTTCCTGAATGATATTTTCTACCTTTTTATGCTATTTTACGTAGTATTCCGCATAAATTAGGAGGAGTTATTGCTATGTTACTATCTATTTTAATTTTAATTGTATTACCTTGATTACATAGCACGGAGATTAGAAGTTCACGTTTTCGTCCATTGTACAAATTTTTTTACTGAAGTTTAATTAGTTGTTGTTTATTGCTGGGATGAATTGGAGGAATGCCTGTTGAAGATCCTTATATTTTAATCGGTCAAATTTTAAGTATTTTTTATTTTCTTTACTTTTTAGTAATAATTCCAAGTTTGGGTCAATTAGAAAAAGTATTATTAGAAAAATTTGATTAAAAATTCGAGAGAAGATGGCTGAGAGGTTGAAAGCGATAGACTGTAAATCTATTTTCAAAAAAGAAATTCATAGGTTCGAATCCTATTCTTCTTCTAAGTACTGAAAATGTTAATGAGGGTTCGAGTCCCTCTACCTGTAAAGAAAAAAAGGTTTGTAAAATTTTAGTTTGTTGCTTTAGTTTAAAACTAAAGCAACAAACTAAAATTTTACAAACCTTTTTTTCTTTACAGGTAGAGGGACTCGAACCCTCATTAACATTTTCAGTACTTAGAATCTAAATCTAATATGTTTACCAGTTTCATCATACCTGTCTTAGATTTTATTACGTAAGAAAATAAATTTTAAAATTTTTTTTGATTCACGTATATTTTGATAATTAATATTTTGTTTTCTTAATAAAAAAATAGTTTTTTGATGAATTGTCAAAACAATTACTCCAATCATAGCAACTAAAAGAATAAATCCTGCAATTATAAAAAGAAAAGCATAATTTGTATACAAAACATTTCCAATTGATTCTATATTAGTAATTCCTGAAAGTTGTAAAATGTAATTGGTAAAATGTAATTTAATAGGCAAATTTTTCAAAACGTCAAAGAAAGTAAAAAAGTTTCAAAAAAAATCTAGTAAAAAGATAAAAATAAGAAAAAACAGTGGTGTATAATACAATAAAAAATAATTAATTATTTTTGGAGGTGATTTAATATTTAACATCATAACAACAAATAGAAATAAAACGGCAATAGCACCAATATATACAATAAGTAATAAAAACGCCAAAAATTCTGCACCTAAAAAAAGTAATAATAAAATTACATTAAAGAATGTTAAAATCAAAAATAGAACAGAATAAATCGAATTTTCTGCAAAAATGACTGATAAAGCTGAACTGCTAATAAAAAAAAAAAATAAAAAAAAGAAGGGATTTTCTAAAAACATAAAAATTAATTTTTTAAAAGAAAGTTTTTTATGGGCGAAGAATGGGACTCGAACCCATGAATTTTAGAATCACAAACTAACGCTAAACCCACCTAGCTCTCTTCACCAAAAAATTATTTTATTAAAATTTTGAAAAATATTTCAAAAAAAGTATAATTTGTGCCGGATTTAAATTTTTAGGGCATACTTTTGTACAATTCGTAATTCCATGACATTTTGATAAACGTGATGAATTATTTAAAAAATTGATACGACTTATTTGTGCAGTATCACGTGAGTCAATTAGTCATTTATACGTTTGTAAAAGAATTGCGGGACCTAAATATTTATCGTAGTTTCACCAATAACTTGGACAACTCGCGGAACAACATGCACATAAAATACATTCGTATAACCCATCCAATACAAATCGATCTACTTTTGATTGCAAATACTCATTTTTTTTAGAATTCGTATTAATATATATATTTTCGTGAATAAGTCATGGTTTAATTAAACGATATTGATTATAAAAGTTTGTCAAATCACAAATTAAATCTTTTAAAATTAACATATGCGGTAAAGGATATATTGTTAAAAATTGAGTAAATTTTGGATTAAAACTTCTTAAACAAGCTAATGTATTAATTCCATTAATATTCATTGAACAGCTTCCACAAATTCCTTCGCGACATGAACGTCGAAATGTGATTGTTGAATCATATTTATTTTTAATATAAAAAAGTAAATCTAATACCATAAATGAATTTATATGAGTTGAGTTTAAAGGAAAAATATTAAATCATGGATTTAAACTTAAATAAGGATTTCATCGATAAATCCTTACATAAAAAAAATTTGAACTTACGTAATATGAATCATTAAAGAAAAATTTTTCTATTTTATGCAAAAACATTAAAATTTTTAAGTAAAATTTTTATCAGTTAAAAAAGTAATAAGAAAAAAAAGAAAATTCCAATTAATTTATTAAAAAATGTTAAAACATTAAAATTTTTAAAATAAGTAAAATTTCAAAAAATTACTTTTACACCATTTAATATGTGAAAAATTCCTAACTTAAATATAAGCATACAAAAAAAATAAAAAATAGAAGATAGCAAATAATTAAAAATTAAAAAATTGTATAAAAATAAATTTGAACTAAAAAGATAAAAAGATAAAAAGATAAAAATTAGTATTAGTATTAGTAAAGCAGAGAAACGGTGAAAAATTGAAAAAATAGAAGATAGTTGATTTAAATAAATAGTTAAATGAGGTGAAAAAGGTTTTAAAGAATAAAAATGAGGATACAATAACATTCTTTTCAAAATTTTTTGTCTAGAATAGGATTCGAACCTATGACACAAAGATTTTCAATCTTATGCTCTAACCGCTTGAGCTATCTAGACAAATTTTCAGTAAAAGTTTATTTTTAATTTTTTAAAAATTTTATCTAAAAAAAGAAAAATAGATGAAATAGGATTCGAACCTATGATAAGAAAGAATTCTCATGTCAATTTTCAAAATTGATGCTTTCAACCTCTCAGCCATTCATCTAGTAAATTTCTTAGAGTAATAGGATTCGAACCTATAATTTTTTACTCCCAAAGTAAATATGTTAACCAATTACATTATACTCTAATTAAAAAATTTGTTTAAGTAAATAAAATTAAAAAAGCCATCATTAAAGCAAATAAAGCCACTGCTTCTGTTAAAGCAAAACCTAAAATTGTATATCCAAATAATTGTTGTTTTAATGAAGGATTTCTCGCATACGCCATTACTAATGATCCAAATACGATACCTACACCAGCACCTACACCAGTTAATCCAATAGTTGCTAATCCTGCACCAATCATTTTTGCACTTTGTAAAGTAACATTCATTGTTTTTTGTTTTTTTTAAGTAACCTCTCATTCCTGAATTATAAGCTAGAGTTGGACTCGAACCAACAAAAAAAGATTTGCAATCTTTCGCAAAATACCATTTTTGCTTTCTAGCCAAATTAAAAAATTTTAACTTTTAACGAGAATTGGACTCGAACCAATAACTTTTAGATTATGATTCTAATGTTCTAACCAAATTAAACTATCCCGTTAAAATAAATTTTTTATAAACGTCGTTTTTTTTTTGGTTTACATCCATTCATAGGTTCTTTAAAATCGTCTGTTAAGGAAAAAGTTACTTCTTGTAAAAAAAGTAATAAAAGTCTTGTAAATTTTTTTTTTGTTTTATTGTAACCTTTCAATTTAATATGAAGTTTAAAATTTTTAAAAAGTCTTATCTCATTTAAATTTGAAAAAATAAAATTTTTTAAAAAAGAATTTGTTAATTTTTTTAAACCTTTTATTTTTACTTTACCTAGTGATTTTCAAATTATTACTTCTCCTTTAAAATTAGTTAAAGTTAAAAAGATATTATTTTGAGCGAACAAAATCAATAAAAAATATAATTTCATTTATTTTTTTATAAAACATATTATTAACAATACTCACCTTCTCACAAATATTGAATTGTAATATTATAAATAATTAAATTTTTGCAGTTGAATTCAATTGGTCTCAAGCAATTAATAAATTTAATTTTTTTGTTAATAAAAATTTTTTATTCTTCTACTCTCATTCCAAAGCACCTTTAAATCATTCATAAATAAATCCTAATGTTAAAATTAATAAAAAAAAAATCATAATTCCAAAACCAAAAAAATTTATTGTTCTTAAAGAGATAACTCAAGGAAAAAGAAAACTAATTTCTAAATCAAAAATCAAAAATAAAATAGCAACTAAATAAAATCGAATATCAAAAGTCATTCGTGCATCTTCAAACGGATTAAAACCACATTCATATGCACTTAATTTTTCTTGATCGGCTTTTTGAAAAACACATAAATAAGAAAGAAAGAATATTAACATAGATAAAAAAAATGAAAAGATAAAAAAAATGAAAATGAAAAAATATTCATGAAAAATAAGATTCATTTGCTAAGAAAATTTAGGGTTAGATTAATCAATCAAAAATCAATAAACTACTGCTAATTATAAATATGTAACTCAATGAAAGCGGAAGTAAAATTTTCCAACCTAAACGCATTAATTGATCATATCGGTAACGTGGGAAAGAAGAACGTACTCAAATAAATCCGAATAATAAAAAAGTAAGTTTCGAAGCAAATCACAATGGTGCTGGAATTCAATAAAAAAAAGTTATTGGCAATATTGGCAATCAACCACCAAAAAATAAAAGAACTGTTAATCCACTCATTAAAATCATGTTTGCGTATTCACCTAAAAAAAATAAAGCAAATCCCATTGCTGAATATTCCACATTATATCCAGCAACTAATTCTGCTTCTGCTTCGGGTAAATCAAATGGTGCTCTATTAGTTTCTGCTAAAATTGAAATATAAAACATTAAAGCTGAAGGAAAAAGAGGAATAATAAATCAGATGTTTTGCTGTGCCAATACAATAGCAGAAAAATTTAAAGAACCTGCGCATAATAAAACGTTTATTAAAATTAACCCAATTGAAACTTCATATGAAATCATTTGCGCAGTTGAGCGCAAAGCCCCTAAAAAAGCGTATTTTGAATTACTTGCTCATCCAGCAATTATAATTCCATAAACTCCTAAAGAAGAAATTGCTAAAAGATACAAAACTCCGACATTTAAATCAGCAAAAACTAAACCCTCTGCAAACGGAACTACACACCATGATAGTAAAGCAAATAAAAATGTTAAAATTGGGGCAAGGATAAAAATATTAGAATTTGCACTTGAAGGTAAAATTGTTTCTTTAACAAAAAGTTTTAAACCATCGGCTAAAGGTTGCAGTAATCCAAAAAGTCCTACAATATTAGGTCCTTTTCGTCTTTGAATGGCTCCCATGACTTTTCGTTCGGCAAGTGTCATATAAGCAATAGCAATTAATAAAGGTAAAATTAATGAAAAGATTTTTAAAAAAATGTATAACATTTAGTATATTTTTTGTTAATTTAAAAATGTGCTACGTAATAAATTTGAAAATAAAAAAATACTATCAAATTCTAAAACAAAAAAAAGAATTAAAAATATTAAAATATTAAAAACAACTAAAGTTTCGATTTTTGCTGAGGAATTAATAACAGGTAAATACGAAAAATTAAGAGAATAAAAATAATTTTTTCTTATTAAATTAATATAATAAAAACAAGAAATACAATTCAACAATAAAAGACTTAACACTAAAAAAAATAACGAAGCGGAAATTCCCGAATAAAGAACAAAAAATTTTGCAAAAAAACCTGCTAAAGGAGGAATCCCAGCAAATGAAAATAAAATAAAAGTAAATAAAATTGCAAGTGGTTGATTTGTAAACTTTAAAAAAATTAAAGAATTTAAAAATCGAGGGGTAAAACTTATTGGAAAGTTAAATTTTGTAAAAATAGCAAAAAAACCAAAAAAAGAAGAAGACATTATTAAGTAAATAAGTAAATAAGTAAATAAGTAAGTTAAATGATCTGAATTTAACGAACATAAATTAAGTAAAAAAAAACTTATGTGAGTTATGGAACTAAAAGCAATAAAACGTTTTCATTTTGTTTGAATAAATGCACCAAAAGTTCCTATTAAACTTGATAAAAAAGTACAAATTATTAAAAATAGATACATTTCAGAAAATAAATAGTCACCAAATGTCAAAAAGATAAAACGAATAAGTAAAGTTAAAATTGCAATTTTTGGTAATATAGCAAAAAAACCCGTTACCAAATTTAACGCACCTTCATACACATCAGGAATTCAAAAATGAAAAGGTGCTGCACCTAATTTAAAAAGTAACGCAGTTAGAATAAAAAAAAAACTTAGAAAAAAACCAAGATTCAAATTATCAAATGAATCTGAACTTAAAGAAAAATTTGTAAAAAAAATTAAAAAGTCTTGTAAATTTGTTAATCCAGTAAAATTATATAATAATGTAAATCCAAATAAAAGTAATGATGAGGTAAAAGCTCCCAAAATAAAATATTTTAATCCTGACTCCGTAGAAAATTCTGAATCACGGTTAATACTTGTTAAAATATAAAAAGTTAGACTTAAAAATTCAATAAGTAAATAAATTGAAAGTAAGTCAAAAGCTTGTACTAACAAAGATAATGCAACGATACTTAATAAAATTAAAATTCAAAATTCAAAATTCAAAATTGAGGTTAAAATTGGAAAAATCAAAAATCAAACAATTGCAAAAAATAAAATTAAAAATTTTCCATAAAATGCTAACGAATCATTAATTAATAAATTATTCCAATAAGTAAAAAAAAGTGGCGAGGTTGATACTAATAAAATAAAACTAAAAACTAATCCTTGTAAACTAAAAAAACGAATAGAATTCATTAAAATTGGAAATTGAGCAAAAGAAGAATTATGATAAATAGAACCGAAAAGTAAACAAAAACAGCTAATTAATAATAAAAAAACTTCAACAAGAAGAGGATAACTACTAAGATAGAAAGTATTTAAAATCATAATTCTATGGAAATATTTAAAATAAAAAAAAACATTAAGCGAACTAAAAAATTTAAAAACAATTTAATTTCTATTTGATGAATATAATCTTTTAAAATTGATTGTAAACCACAAAAAAAATGAATAAAAATAAGAGAAAAAAATAAGAGAAAACATTCAAAATCAAAAATCAAACAAAAAATAAGAAGAATAACGAAAGAATAACGAAAGAAAAAAATAAACATAATAGAAAATTTAATTTTTAAAACAATAATTTTAAAAGATTTAACGTTGAAAAACTAATTTCATACAAAAATGAATGTGGATAAATTCCTAATCATAAAATAACAAAGCTCAAAATAAACATAATAGAAAATTCTCGTCGAGAAATATCCTGAAATTGTGTAAAATAATAAGTAGTTAATAAATTAAAATTAACACGATTTAAAAGTCAAATAGCATAACTAGCTGAAAGTATAACTCCGAGAAGTGCAAAACTCACTAATATTAAACTGATATTCGATAAACCTATTAAAATAAGAAGTTCGCCTACAAAACTACTAGTTCCGGGAAAACTAATATTTGAAAACGAAAAAAACGAAAAAAAGATTGCGAATAAAGGCATCACTTGACCTAAACCACTAAAATATTTCAAGATTCGCGTATTATAACGATCATAAAGAATTCCAACACAAAAAAACATTGCACTTGAAATTAAACCATGACTTAACATTAAAATAATACTTCCTTCAATTCCATTAATATTCAAAGAAAATATCCCTAAAGTTACAAAACCCATATGTGCAATCGAAGAATATGCAATAATTTTTTTCAAATCAATTTGACGTAGTGTAGTGAGAGAACCATAAATAATCGCAATCAAACTGAGTAAAAAAATTAACGGGCCAAAATATAGACAAGCTAATGGAAAAAGAGGTAATGAAAAACGTAAAAATCCGTAACCTCCTAATTTTAGAAGCACTCCAGCTAAAATAACTGAGCCTGCGGTAGGAGCTTCAGCATGCGCTTCTGGCAATCAAATATGAAAGGGTACCATTGGAATTTTAACAGCAAAACCTAAAAAAAATAAAAGTCATAAAATTAATTGAAAATTATATGAAAAATCAGTAAACCATAAAGAAATAAGATCCGTGGTACCTTTAATTGAATAAATAAAGATAATTGCAACTAACATAAATAATGAACCTATTAATGTATATAAAAAAAATTGAAAAGTTGCTCGAATTTTACGTTCTCTAGAACCTCAAATTCCAATAATCAAAAACATAGGAATTAAAACACTTTCAAAAAAAATATAAAAAAAGAAAATATCTAATACACAAAATATTTGAATTAAACAGAATTCTAAAAAAATAAAAAATAAAAAATATTCTTTAATAAAGAATTTTGGAGTTTCTCAGCTAATTAAAATACATAAATTTATTAAAAATGTTGATAAAAGTATAAAAAATAAAGAAATTCCATCTAAACCTACTGTATAATTGATATTAAAAAATAACATTAAACGATAAGTTTCTAAAAACTGAAATTGAAAAGTAGATTCATAAAAATTTATTCAAAGTAACAAAGAAGACAAAAAAGTTATTGAAGTTATTGTAAATGAAAAAAATTTAATGAAGCGTTTCTCTGATTCAGAAACAAAAAAAATTAAAATAAAAATCCCTAACAATGGTAAATTCATAGTTAATAATAATGGGTTAAAAGAAAAAATAAACATGATTTATTTGTTAAAAAAGATTTTATAAACTATGTTTTTTAAATTTTTTGAGTTCAGATCGAATTGAACGATCAACCTTACGCTTATCAAGTTACAATCGAAAATAAAAATCCATTAGAATTTTATCTAATTAACGTTGCTTTAAACTATACATGATAATCAGTTTATCATATAGCTTATCAAAAATTTTAGTATAATTCTTTCATTACAAAAAAATATTTACTTAAAATAGTTCCAACTTATTTTCAAAAATAACTTATTTTCAAAAATAAATTCACGTTTTCAATTTTTTATATATAAATTAATAAGAAATTTATTTTACAAAAAAATTTACTACAAAATCGTTTAGCACGCTTTTTTATAATTTATAGTAAAATATTTTAAATTAATTAAATATAAATTTAGAAAAAAATTTGTTTTCAATAAAAATTTCTGTTAGTTTTCTTTATATATTAATTTTTTAACTAATCTAGCTTTATTTAAATAAGTATTTTATTTAGATATAAATCAGCCAATATACAAAATACTTGTATAATAAGATCTTCCCTTATAATAAAATTAAATTTTTTGGTCAAATCAATTTATTATTTTTTACCAAACGTGACACACGCGTACGCTCTAACCTTTAAGCTATGAACTCAACAAATACTTTAAAGAATATAAAATATTGTAATGAAAAAAATAATAAATAGTTGAGAAATATATGAAGGCAAACAAATACAGTAAAAAAAAAGAAAAAATAATGAAATACTAATATAACAAATATAATGAGTTATTTGACCAGTTTGTAAAAAAATAAAAAAGTTTGCAACTTTTTTGGTCAAAAAACTCAATCCGAAAGGGCCAATTAATTCAAGAAAACCTCTATCTAAATTTTTATAAGATATTAAATATCCAAAGGTTAGTAATGGATAAACAAAAATTCTATTAAAAATAAAATCAAAAAACCATTTCTTATTAATTAAAAAAAAGAAAAAATGAAAAAATTTTAGATTTAATAAAAATTTTAGATTTGAAACATTTAAAAAAGTTGCTAAAAAAAAACCAAGTGAAGTAAAAATAAAAGGAAATCATTTGTATTTTGTATCTAAAAACTCGCTCTCTAAAAAATAATGATTTTTTGGTCAAATAAAAATAGAATTAATTCAACAATCAGTTCCCAAACCTAAAAAAAATTCTTTAAAAAAATAACCAATAAACATACTACAAAAAGCTAACAAACTTAATACTAAAATAGTAAGATAAGATGATTCTGAAGTCACTTGCGCAAATTTACGAGAAATATTCACATTATTAAAAAATGTTAAATAAAGCAAACGAAATGAATAAAATGAAGTAAAAAACGCGGCTAAAATTCCTAATCAACAAGCTACAATTCCAAAAAATGAAGAAAGATTCGAATTTCTAAAAAGACAAGTAATCTCTAAAATAACATCTTTTGAATAAAAACCTGTTAAAAAAGGAAAACCTGTCAACGCTAATGAACCAATTAACATTACTGAATACGTAATTGGTAAAAATGAAAGCAATGAACCCATTCGACGCATGTCTTGTTCATCATTGATACAATGAATAATAGATCCTGCACTTAGAAATAAAAGGGCTTTAAAAAAGGCATGATTAAATAAATGAAATAAACTTATATTATAATGCGACAAACCACAACAAAATATCATGTATCCGAGTTGACTGCATGTTGAATATGCGATTACTTTTTTTATATCGTGTTGAAATATTCCCGTAAACGCAGCAAAAAATGCAGTAAATGCTCCAATTACTGTTAAAAAATTTAACATTAATTGCGAAAATTCAATTAATGGAGAAAACCGAATAATTAAAAAAACACCAGCAGTAACCATAGTTGCCGCATGAATTAAAGCAGAAACAGGAGTGGGACCTTCCATCGCATCAGGTAACCAAGTATGTAAACCTAATTGCGCAGATTTTCCAATTGCTCCAATTATTAAAAAAAAACTAATAAATGATACATAATGTAATTGATACGCAAATAAGTAAATAAAAAACTCATTAATTAATGGAACTAAGGAAAATATAATAATAAAATCTAAAGTTCCATCAAAAACCTGCAATAAGAGCAAAATTGCAAATAATACTCCTAAGTCTCCAATACGATTAACAATTAAAGCTTTTAATGCAGCTTTATTGGCGGCTAAACGAGTAAATCAAAAATTTATCAATAAATACGATGCGAGTCCAACTCCTTCCCAACCTACAAATAATTGTAAAAGATTTCCTGAAGTAACAAGAATTAACATAAAAAACGTAAAAATACCTAAAAAAGAAACAAATCTTTGAAAATGCGGATCTAATTTCATATATTCTAAAGTATATAAATGTACTAACATTGAAATAAAAGTAACAATGATAAGCATTAAGGATGTTAAATTATCAAACAAAAAATTCCATTTAATATTAATATCATCTGAAATTATTCAAGAAGTTAACTCAATATAAACAATATGCCCATTCAAACTAACTTCAAAAAAAATTAAAGATGAAATAATAAATGATAAAAATAAACAAATTGTAGAAATATAGGAACTTCCATAAAATCCAATTAAACGGCCAAAAAATCCTATACTTATCGAACTGCAGAGAGGTAAAAAAATTACTAGCAAATACATCTTTTTTTATTAAATTTTTTACGTATTTAAAAAAACTAAGTTTTTTTATTTAGAAATCCAGGATAAAATTTTAACGAATTTAGTAAAATAGAATTGCAAAAACAAAATGAATGTGTTGAAGCGATTAAAATCTTTTTATTTAAAACTAAAAAAGTTTTCTTAAAAGGTTTTTTAGTAAAATGAAATTTCAAATGAAACAATTTGATAAACAAAAGCGAACGAATTTTATCTAAAGAATTATTTAAATTTTTAAAAGTTATTTGGTGATTTTCAATTGTTGTACTAATTATTTGAGCTTCAAATATTTGATTTATTTTAATAAAATTTATTCGAGCTTTAATAGTTTTTAAAAATAATGGTAAAAAATAATACGCTAATACAAAATAGAAAAAAGAAAATAAACAAATTAATCAAAAAACTTGAGGGAGAATTATTAAAAAATCTAATTGAGGCATTTTAATTTTTTTGATAAAAATTTTTTAGTGTAAATCTAACACATCATTTAAATAAATACAAGTTAAAAGAGTAAATACATAAGCTTGTAAAATTGCGATAGCAAGTTCTAAACCAATTAGAATAAAAAGTAATACTAACGGAATTATGTGTAAAATAGAAAGCAAACCTCCAGAAAGTAACATAGTTCACGCAAAACCAGCAATAATTTTTAATAAAGTATGTCCAGAAGTCATATTCGCAAATAAACGAATCGCTAATGTAAATACTTTTACAAAATATGATAAAAATTCAATAGCAATTAACAAAGGAACTATAATTAATGGTACATTACGTGGGAGAAAAAGAGAGAAGAAATTTAATCCATGAGTTTTTAAACCAATGATATTAATACCAATAAAAAGAGATAAAGATAATCCAAAAGTAAAGGCTATATGGCTAGTAATAGTAAAGCTATATGGAATCATACCTAATAAATTACTAAACAACAAAAATAAATGCAAAGTAAAAATAAAAGGAAAATAAATTTCTCCTTTTACGTTCAAATTCTCTGAAACAATATTATTTGTTAAAAAATAAAATTCCTCATGAAGCAACTGCCAGTAATTCGGAATTAATTTAACATTAAAAAAACTTAAACTTAATCAAGAAATAGAAAGAAGAATACCAAAAACCATTAATAACGCAGAATTTGTGAAACTTAAATTTAAATCATAATAATAAATCGGAATAAGATTAATGATTTCAAATTGCTCTAAAGGGCTATTTAGAATAAGCATTTTTTTTGTTTTTTAAAAAGTATTATTAATTATTTTAAAGAAAAATAATTAATCAAGAGAAGAGGGACTCGAACCCGCAACATTAGTTTTGAAAACCAAAGCTTTACCAAATTTTAAGCTATTCTCCTAAAACTAAAGAAAATATAGAGTGAATGGAATTAATCGGACTCGAACCAATAATTTGTAATCGCAAATTACATGTTTTACCAACATTTTAACTATAATCCCAGTTTATTGAATTAATTACTCTCTCATAGGGGTTTTTTTTAAAAGAATAGAAAATTTGCACGATAAAAATTTTTATCGTGCAAATTTTCTATTCTTTTAAAAAAAACCCCTATGAGAATAGAGAAGATGGCTGAGAGGTTGAAAGCGACAATTTGCTAAGTTGTTATATAAGCTCTAATAAAAATAATTTAATAGGGGAAATATCATAGGTTCGAATCCTATTCTTCTCTTTTTTCCTTATAAATTCTTTACCTCTTCCTTAAATATGATAAAAAAACCCTCTTTTTTGAAGGAGAATAAGATTATTTTCAAATTCATATAATATATCTTTAAAAAATTCAACAAAGTTGTTAAAAATTAATAATAAACAAAAGATAGAAGGAAGAAAACTCTCTTTCTGGCTTTACGGGACTCGAACCTGCATAATCAATTTAGAAGATTGATGTTTTATCCAATTAAAACTAAAAACCAACCAATAAGGGGGGAAAGGGGGGGGGTTATTATAAATCTTTTATAATAAAATATTAACCCGCAAACTATTTATACTTTTAGAGAAGTGTTTTTGATTGATATAAATTATAATAGTAAAATTCAAAGTTTTCTTCTTTTCTTTTCAAAATTCTTTGTTGTTGTGGTGTGGTGTAACTTCTCAACATTAAATATATAAATAGAATTTTCATAATATATATAGTTTAACCTGCGTAAGTTAATTAAAAATAAAATCTTTTGTTGAAAACTAACAATTCAAACCCAACAAATTTTTTAAGTAATATATGGACTCGAACCAATAACTTTTTCAGTGTAAATGAAATATTCTACCAATTGAATTAATTACTCTCTCATAGGGGTTTTTTTTAAAAGAATAGAAAATTTGCACGATAAAAATTTTTATCGTGCAAATTTTCTATTCTTTTAAAAAAAACCCCTATGAGAGAGTAATTCTTGATAGCTTAATAAAAGGTTAAAGCATTTGGTTGTTAACCATAAGAGTATAGGTTCGAATCCTATTCAAGAAGTTCCAAAACGTTTGTAGCTTAATTGGATAAAGCTTTAAATTACGAATTTAATTATGAAAGTTCAATTCTTTCCAAACGTAAATTTTTTATTGAGTGTCTAGCTTAATTGGATAAAGCTTTAAACTTTTAATTTAATAATTTTAGGTTCGAATCCTAAGACACTCAAAAAGTTTAATTTTTTTATGCTTGTTTTTCTTAGAGAATTAATTTTACTTTTTTGTTACTTTTTTGTTACTTTTTTGTTACTTTTTTGTTGAGCTTTAAGAAAATTTTCCATTATTTTATTATTCTTTTTTTATCCTATTGGGAAATTTTTTAAAAAAAAATTATTAATTTTGCATGCTTTTGAACTCATTAATTCCAGTTTTTTTCTTACATCCTATATTAGTAGTTTTTTTATTTTCAATTTCTTTGTTTTTTTATTAAAAATATTTTTTTCTTCTGGTTGACATATGTTTCAAAGCAAATTATTTTCAACTTTTCAACTTTTCTCTTTTCTCTTTTCTCTTTTCTCTTTTCTCTTTTCTTATTGTATTTTTTTTGTTTTTTTCATTTTTAGTTTATTTTGAAATTTTGAAATTTTTAATTCTTTTCATCTTTTTGAAATTCAATTTCAAGTTTTAAAGTTTTTAGAATTTCAATTAATTAACTTAAATCTTTTTATTTTAATTTTTTTCTATATCTTGAATTTTTCAGTTGTTATTCGTTGATTTTTTTCATGAATAAGTTTATTTATAATTTTTCGTAAAGTTAAATTTTTTTTATCTTTTCTTATTGTATTTTTTTTCTCAATTTGCTATCCTGAAATAACTTTACAATTTTTTTTACTGAATAGTATAATATTTTTATTCCTAGAATTTATTTTTTTTTATATTTGTTGAAAATTATATTAAAATGAGTTTTATTGATTATGGTTACGTTAAAACAGCTAATGACTTGTCGTGAAAAAAACAAAAAAACAAAAAAACAAAAAAAAATTTTACAAGGTTTTCCACAAAAAAAAGCAATATGTTTAAAAGTTTATACAATGAACCCAAAAAAGCCCAATTCTGCTGAACGAAAAGTAGCTAAAATTAAGTTTTCAGATGGGAAAACTACAATTGCTTATATTCCTGGAGAAGGTCATTCTTTACAACAACATTCTATTGTTTTAGTTGAAGGAGGGCGGATAAAAGATTTACCAGGAATTAAATATAAATTTATTAGAGGTATTTTGGATTTTGTTTAAGAAATTAAAATAAGCTTCTGTCGTTTAATTTGGTAAGACATTGTTTTTTCGAAACAAAAATGTGGGTTCAATTCTCACTAGAAGTATTATACTTATATAAGAACAGGATGGAGTAAAAGGTTAAAACTCATTAGGCTCATGTTCTAAAGTTATAGGTTCGAATCCTATTCCTGTACTTATTTAAATTTTGAAATAGTTAGAAATTGTAAATGAAATAATTTTTTTTTATTAATTT